CAAACATTGAATAAAACAGTACCCGACGGTTCACAAGCGGCTGAGTATTTATTCCAGAAGGGCTTATTCGATCTAATCGTACCACGTAATCCTTTAAAAGGCGTTCTGAGTGAGTTATTTCAACTCCACACTTTCTTTCCTTTGAATCAAAATTAAAACATTAAGTTCAATTATTTTGAGCAAACAAGTAATTAGTTTATCAGAATCCAAGTCAAAATTAGACAAATGGGGTTTTCTTTGTTGACATAAGATCTAATTGTATAAAGAATCAAAAGTCACAGAAAATCGAAAATCCGGCCCGCCCCCCTTTTTTCTATATTCCTGATTATTGATCAAGAAGCCTCTATTAACATTAACAAGATAAAAGATGAAATTTTCGTAAAATTAGGAAAAAAAAATATCTTCTTCTCGTCATATATAATTAAAATCTAGAAAATATAGAATTTTTTCTCTTTCTATATCTTACGATAATCCTATTTTGAATAAGAATCCCTGCTGGATGGGATTCTAACAAACCCTTCAATATAAATACAATTTAAACTAAATAGGTAGAATCTAATTCATTTTTAAGAAACTTTTTGCTTAATATAAATGAAATTCGAAGACAAGAGCAAAAAATGAAGAAAATCATATCTCATCCATATCCTTTCAAATCCTTCATGTAGAAATAAAAAAAACTACATTATATACTCACTTAGATAGTAGATAGATACTTATATCTATATTATATACTCACTTAGATAGATACTTATATCTATAGATATTAAGTAATAATAATTCCAATTTAGAATTATCAAATTATAAGAAGTAAGATATTATCCTTATAAGATATTATCCTTATATATAATAAGATATCTTTATATTATAATTATAAACAATAAATATAAATAATAATAACAGGTACAAATAGTAAATCGAGGTAACCATTCTATGACAACTCTTAACTTTCCCTCTGTTTTGGTCCCTTTAGTAGGCCTAGTATTTCCGGCAATCGCAATGGCTTCTTTATTTCTTCATGTTCAAAAAAACAAGATTGTTTAGGCACAAAATCTCATCTATTTTTTTATTTTTTTCAAATTGACGTTTGTATCATAACACAGATATCCATTTAGCAAAATTGGTATAAGCGGCTTCCGCCGAAAAATTCTTATGTCTCCAGAAAATGCTATGTTCTAGCTATTTTCAAATAGACCCGAATCGGCGGGTGGCTGAACTGTAACGTTGGTCTATCTATATGTATGTGGCTATCTTTAGTGAGATCATACGAAGGGTATGTTATTAGTTTAGATCTAACCAATTTAATGAATTACTCCTAAAGGTTCACATCAAACTAGTGCTAGTTGATGCGAGTTACTTCGGAAACAAACGGACTAAAGTCAAATTCATTTGGGGTATTCTCTCAATTCCAAAAAAAGCAACGGGATCAAGTATGAGTTGTCGATCAGAACATATATGGATAGAACCTATAAAGGGGGCCCGAAAACCAAGTAATTTCTGCTGGGCTATTATCCTTTTTTTAGGTTCATTAGGATTCTTGTTGGTTGGAACCTCGAGTTATCTTGGTAGAAATTTGATATCTTTATTTCCGTCTCAGCAAATCGTTTTTTTTCCACAAGGAATTGTGATGTCTTTCTATGGGATCGCGGGTCTTTTTATTAGCTCCTATTTGTGGTGCACAATTTCGTGGAATGTAGGTAGTGGTTATGATCGATTTGATTTAAAAGACGGAATAGTGTGTATCTTTCGTTGGGGATTTCCTGGAAAAAATCGTCGGGTCTTCCTCCGATTTCTTATAAAAGATATTCAATCCGTCAGAATAGAAGTTAAAGAGGGTATTTATGCTCGGCGTGTCCTTTATATGGATATCAGAGGCCAGGGAGCCATTCCATTGACTCGTACTGATGAGAATTTTACTCCACGGGAAATGGAACAAAAAGCTGCTGAATTGGCCTATTTCTTGCGTGTACCAATTGAAGTATTTTAAGAAATGAGCTGATAAATCAATGTTTTCTCAGCAGGAGGGCAAAAACGCAAGAATCCTCTTTTTCTAGAACATAACTTAATTGAGGTTTCTTCAGAACATTCATTCGAGTCAAAGTAGACATATATGGAACAAGTACAAAAAAACTCTTTTGGGATCTTTTTTTTATATGTATCGAAATATACACAACTCAATTCAATAAAAAAATAATCAAAAAATCGAAATATATCATAATCAGCCATTTCGAAATAAGGGAATCCCCCCTTTTTACTTGTTGGAATTGAGACTTTAGATTCAGATAGATCATATCTTGTCATTTTTTCGACGCTTCTTTTTGTGCTCCTTAATGACCAAAAAATTGGATCTCTTATAATGATAACTAGCCAATTTCTGTCGTTTTTTGCCACTCATTTTTCACAATATTCTTCAGAAAATTCCCTCAATTATTCTATCCCTGACTACTCATAGTCAGTTAAATTTTTTCGAAATATTAGAGATTTTTATATAATGATAGAAAAGGAGTTCTTTCGTCTCAAAATCTGAATAATCTTGATATTCATGATTTAAATTTCGGGGCATCCATCGAAAGGAGATATGTGCTTCAAATTTGACTATAGGGAAACAAGATTTTTTTATTATTTATTCATTCGATTCGACTTTTTCCTCTATTTCTGTATTTTCAAGGCCTAACTACGAAGTCACAAATAAAAAATAGTGAATAGATTCATAGGTTCGATAACTTGTAATAGAATTGATGCGTGAGAGAAAGATTATATTACATAGAGTTGACGAATGAGATGGCTTCATTAACAATTCACAGATGAAAAAATGGCAAAAAAGAAAGCATTCACTCCTCTTTTATATCTTACATCTATAGTATTTTTGCCCTGGTGGATTTCTCTCTTATTTCAAAAAAGTCTGGAATCGTGGGTTACTAATTGGTGGAATACTAGGCAATCCGAAACTTTTTTGAATGATATTGAAGAAAAGAGTATTCTAGAAAAATTCATAGAATTAGAGGAACTCCTCTTCTTAGAGGAAATGATCAAGGAATACTCGGAGACACATCTACAAAACCTTCGTATAGGAATTCACAAAGAAACAATCCAATTAATCAAGATACACAACGAGGGTCGTATTCATACGATTTTGCATTTCTCGACAAATATAATCTGTTTCATTATTCTAAGTGGTTATTCTATTTTGGGTAATAAAGAACTTGTTATTCTTAACTCTTGGGCTCAGGAATTCCTATATAACTTAAGTGACACAATAAAAGCTTTTTCTCTTCTTTTATTAACTGATTTATGTATCGGATTTCATTCGCCCCATGGTTGGGAATTGATGATTGGCTTTGTCTACAAGGATTTTGGATTTGTTCATAATGATCAAATTATATCTGGCCTTGTTTCCACTTTTCCAGTCATTCTAGATACAATTTTAAAATATTGGATTTTCCGTTATTTAAATCGAGTATCTCCGTCACTTGTAGTGATTTATCATTCAATGAATGACTGAAAAATGATCTACCTAATCCAATTATAATGTTTCTTACTTTGCAATTGTACATAAGGAAAACATTGAAAATCGCTTTATATTTCTACCCATCCCGGAGATTCATCCTATATTCCTATATATTAATCGAGTCAAATTATTCCAGTAAATAACAGAATCGTGGATAGGAAACTCCATTAGTGACCTACCCCAATTTATTGTATAAATTTTCGGGATCAATGATTGGACCATGCAAACTAGAAATACCTTTTCTTGGATAAAGGAACAGATTACTCGATCTATTTCCGTATCGCTCATGATATATATAATAACTCGTACATCCATTTCAAATGCATATCCCATTTTTGCGCAGCAGGGTTATGAAAATCCACGAGAAGCGACTGGGCGTATTGTATGCGCCAATTGCCATTTAGCTAATAAACCAGTGGATATTGAGGTTCCGCAAGCGGTACTTCCCGATACTGTATTTGAAGCAGTTGTTCGAATTCCTTATGATACGCAACTGAAACAAGTTCTTGCTAATGGTAAAAAAGGGGGTTTGAATGTGGGGGCTGTTCTTATTTTACCAGAGGGTTTTGAATTAGCCCCTCCCGATCGTATTTCCCCCGAGATAAAAGAAAAGATGGGTAATCTTTCTTTTCAGAGCTATCGCCCCAATCAAAAAAATATTCTTGTCATAGGCCCTGTTCCTGGTCAGAAATATAGTGAAATTACCTTTCCTATTCTTTCCCCGGACCCCGCTACTAAGAAAGACATTCACTTCTTAAAATATCCTATATACGTAGGTGGAAACAGGGGAAGGGGCCAGATTTATCCTGACGGGAGCAAAAGTAACAATACAGTTTATAATGCTACAGCATCAGGTATAGTAAGCAAAATCCTACGAAAAGAAAAGGGGGGATACGAAATAACCATAGCGGATGCATCGGATGGACGTCAAGTGGTTGATATTATCCCTCCGGGGCCAGAACTTCTTGTTTCAGAAGGCGAATCTATCAAATTGGATCAACCGTTGACAAGTAATCCTAATGTGGGCGGATTTGGTCAGGGAGATGCAGAAATAGTACTTCAAGATCCATTACGTGTACAGGGCCTTTTGTTCTTCTTCGCATCTGTTATTTTGGCACAAATATTTTTGGTTCTTAAAAAGAAACAGTTCGAGAAGGTTCAATTGTCCGAAATGAATTTCTAAACTCGCGGATTTCTCGACATCAAGTTTGTAAAAAGAACCAAATTCTTTTTAGTAATTCTGATATAAAAAATGAAATGATAAAAGCCTTTTGTTTGTTTATACTCTTTTTCTATGAGATGTCGGTAATTCCTTGTACCATATTTCTAGCCATAGTATGTAGATTGTGAAGAAGACTATTTGACTTGACCCCTTCTTTCTTTGTCTTTTTTTTTATCAAAATTGGGGTGATGTTATTATATTGCTATTGTGAGATTGAAATGTCATCAAATGCATTTGATTCTAATACAATTCACTTTGGCTAGATCCTATACA